GGACTATAGGGGTGCATTCAATCCTCAAAAAAGAGGATTTGATTGAGTATCGAGGAGTCCAAGAATTTAAGCCAAAATACCAAATGAAAATAGATCGATTTTTTTTCATTCCCGAGGAAGTACATATTTTGCCCGAATCTTGTTCTATAATGGTACAAAACAATAGTATCATTGGAGTAGATACACGAATTACTTTAAATACAAGAAGCCGAGCGGGCGGATTGGTCCGAGTGGAGAGAAAAAAAAAAAGGATTGAACTTAAAATCTTTTCTGGAGATATCCATTTTCCTGGAAAGATGGATAAGATATCCCGACACAGTGGTATCTTTATACCGCTTGGAACGGCAAAAAAAAATGCTAAGGAATCAAAAAAAAAATTGAAAAATTGGATTTATGTCCAATGGATCACACCTAACAAGAAAAAGTATTTTGTTTTGGCTCGACCCGTAATTATATATGAAATAGCAGACAGTATAAATTTCGTAACACTTTTCTCCCAGGATCTGTTGCACGAAAGGGATAATCTGGAACTTAGAGTTCTCAATTATATCCTTTATGGAAATGGCAAACCAATTCGGGGAATTTATGGCACAAGTATTCAATTAGTTCGGACTTGTTTATTGTTGAATTGGGACCAAGACAAAAAAAGTTCTTCTGTTGAAGAGGCCCACGCTTCTTTTGTTGAAGTAAATACAAATGGTCTAATTCGAGATTTCCTGCGAATCGATTTAGTAAAATCCCATATTTCGTATATTAGAAAAAGGAAAGATCCGTCAGGTTCAGGATTGATCTTTGGTGAGAGATCAGATCCCAAGAATATCAATCCATTTTATTCTATTTATTCCAAGGCAAGGATTCAACAATCATTTAGTCAAAATCAAGTAACTATTCGTACGTTGTTGAATAGGAATAAGGAATCCCAATCTTTGATAATTTTGTCATCATCTAATTGTTTTCAAATGGGTCCATTCAACGATGCAAAATATTACAATGTAATAAAAAAAGAATCGATGAAAAAAGATACTCTAATTCCAATTAGGAATTCCTTGGGGCCTTTAGGATTAGGAAGAGCCCCTCAAATTGCGAATTTTTATTCATTTTACTATTTAATAACTTATAATCCGATCTCGGTAACTAAATATTTACAACTTGACAATTTAAAACAGACTTTTCAAGTATTTAAATATTATTTAATGGATGAAAACGGTAGGGTTTATAATCCTGATCCATGCAGTAACACCGTTTTGAATCCATTCCATTTGAATTGGCATTTTCTCCATCATAATTATTGCGAAGAAACATCTACAATAATTAGTCTTGGGCAGTTTCTTTGTGAAAATGTATGTATAGCCAAAAACGGACCACACCTAAAATCGGGTCAAGTTCTAATTGTTCAAATTAACTCTGTAGTAATAAGATCAGCTAAACCTTATTTGGCCACTCTGGGAGCAACTGTTCATGGCCATTATGGAGAAATCCTTTACAAAGGAGATACATTAGTTACATTTATATATGAAAAATCGAGATCTGGAGATATAACGCAAGGTCTTCCAAAAGTGGAACAAGTGTTAGAAGTTCGTTCGATTGATTCAATATCGATGAACCTAGAAAAGAGGATTGAGGGTTGGAACGAGCGTATAGCAAAAATTCTTGGAATTCCCTGGGGATTCTTGATTGGTGCTGAGCTAACTATAGTACAAAGTCGTATCTCTTTGGTTAATAAGATTCAAAAAGTTTATCGATCTCAGGGAGTGCAGATTCATAATCGACATATAGAGATTATTGTACGTCAAATAACATCAAAAGTGTTGGTTTCAGAAGATAGAATGGCTAATGTTTTTTCACCGGGAGAACTAATTGAATTGTTGCGGGCGGAACGAACAGGGCGTGCTTTGGAAGAAGGGAGCTGTTACCGAGCCATCTTATTGGGAATAACGAAAGCATCTCTAAATACTCAAAGTTTTATATCCGAAGCGAGTTTTCAAGAAACTGCTCGAGTTTTAGCAAAAGCCGCTCTCCGAGGTCGTATCGATTGGTTGAAAGGTCTGAAAGAGAACGTTGTTCTAGGGGGGATGGTACCCGTTGGTACTGGATTCAAAGGATTAGTGCAACGTTCAAGGCAATCTAACAACATTCCTTTCGAAACCAAAAAGAATGATTTATTCGAGGTGGAAATGAGAGATATGTTGTTCCACCACAGAGAATTATTTGATTTTTTCATTTCAAAGAATTTACACGATACACCCAAACAATCATTGGGAGGATTTAATGATTCCTAAGAGCGGATTCTTAACTATTTGTGGTCATTTTTTTGGTAATAAAAATAATAACAAATAGAATAGAAAGAAATTAATGGCTTGAATCGTGTATCAACGGCTAATATCCGTTAGAGGTAGAAAAGAAGGTTCCATCGGAACAATTATTTATTTCTATTTCAGGGTACCTCGTCTCTTTTTTTTTTAAAAAAAAAAAAAGAGAGAAAGTGTGGGGAGAGAAATGACAAGAAGATATTGGAACATCAATTTGGAAGAGATGATGGAAGCAGGAGTTCATTTTGGTCATGGTACTAGTAAATGGAATCCTAGAATGGCACCCTATATATCTTCAAAGCGTAAAGGTATTCATATTTTAAATCTTATTAGAACCGCTCGTTTTTTATCAGAAGCTTGTGATTTAGTTTTTGATGCAGCAAGTAAGGGAAAACAATTCTTAATTGTTGGTACCAAAAATAAAGCAGCTGATTCAGTAGCACGGGCTGCAATAAGGGCTCGTTGTCATTATGTTAATAAAAAATGGCTCGGTGGAATGTTAACGAATTGGTATACTACGGAAACCATACTTCATAAGTTCAGGGACTTGAGAACGGAACAAAAGATGGGGAGGCTCCACCGTCTTCCGAAACGAGATTCAGCTATGTTGAAGAGACAATTATCTCACTTGCAAACATATCTGGGCGGGATTAAATATATGACGAGATTACCCGATATTGTAATAATTGTTGATCAGCAAGAAGAATATACGGCTCTTCGAGAATGTATCATTTTGGGAATTCCAACGATCTGTTTAATCGATACAAATTGTGACCCCGATCTCGCAGATATTTCGATTCCAGCAAATGATGACGCTATAGCTTCAATCCGATTAATTCTTAACAAATTAGTATTTGCAATTTGTGAGGGTCGTTCTAGCTATATACGAAATCCGTGATTAATAATAAGATAAATAAATTATTTTTTGAACTCCATAAATTTATGAAATCGGTTACGATTCCTTAATCACACAAAAGAGATACAAGTAACTAGGGGTATTATGCGATTAGTTGATATCCAAAATATATAATTTAAGTAGGCAAGTCAAAAAATAGATGGTTGAATCAAAATAATTTTTTAAAGTTCTATTTCTTTTAGAGGGCAATATGAATGTTCTATTATGTTCTATCAACACACTAAAAGGGTTATACGATATATCTGGTGTGGAAGTCGGCCAACATTTCTATTGGCAAATAGGAGGTTTTCAAGTACATGCCCAAGTACTTATTACTTCTTGGGTTGTAATTGCTATCTTATTAGGTTCAGCTATTATAGCTGTTCGTAATCCACAAACCATTCCTAGTGACAGTCAGAATTTCTTCGAATATGTCCTTGAATTCATTCGAGACGTGAGCAAAACTCAAATTGGAGAAGAATACGGTCCATGGGTTTCCTTTATTGGAACTTTGTTTCTATTTATTTTTGTTTCGAATTGGTCAGGTGCTCTTTTACCTTGGAAAATCATACAGTTACCTCATGGGGAATTAGCCGCACCTACAAATGATATAAATACTACCGTTGCTTTAGCTTTACTCACGTCAGTAGCATATTTTTATGCGGGTCTTACCAAAAAAGGATTAGGTTATTTTGGTAAATACATTCAACCAACTCCAATCCTTTTACCCATTAATATCTTAGAAGATTTCACAAAACCCTTATCACTTAGTTTTCGACTTTTCGGAAATATATTAGCTGATGAATTAGTAGTTGTTGTTCTTGTTTCTTTAGTACCTTCAGTCGTTCCTATACCTGTCATGTTACTTGGATTATTTACAAGTGGTATTCAAGCTCTTATTTTTGCAACTTTAGCTGCGGCTTATATTGGCGAATCCATGGAGGGTCATCATTGACTAGTTTTCGAAATAGGCTTTTTTGAACGTAAGACTTACACAATATATGCGCGGATCAAGATAATCTGCTAGGGGAACATAACATAATAGATATAAATATAAAAATTATATAATAAATTAGGTATAAATAAAATATATACGATCTATAATAGTAAAAAAAGCTTAAGATCTTAGAGATATTAGAGAGTTGCAACAAACAGGGAAGTAAAAAAAAGGAAAGAGATCTAAAAGATCTTTTTCCTAAAATTCCAGTCGGTTCATTTATACCCCCTCCAATGAATATTCTCTTTATATTGTTTTGTTCATTTCATTCCAATATTCAATATTATTAGCTATTATTAATCATAATCTGAATAATAATTATTATGGTATTACTTATAGTATTATGGCGCGCTATTTTAAAAAAAGATGTTATTGTTATATAGAATGATATATAGAATGATGCCCATTCAAGTTGATTTCATCCAATTCAACGATTGACCAAAAGAGAATTTTAATAAATAATAAATTACATTAACTTAGATCAATCAAATACTGATATTTCGATGCAATGATTCGATCTAACGAATTTGTCCATGTAGATTGATTGTACCCATGTGGTCAAATAATAAAAGAAAAATAAAAATTTTCAAAAAACAGATTAGTTAGGGGAGAGGGAGCCGAACTAGATGTATGTAATCTAATTGCTATAATATAACTCTTGTTAATAATGATTCTAGAATCCAATTGAATGTAAGATATGAATACTTGATTTACGTTATGGAAGAAACACATGTATATATGATATTAGATATTAATTAGTTATATATGAACTAAAGATATATCTAATTAATCTGTGAATTTAGATAGGGATTCCAATAGAATAGAAGTCTTTCCCTTTCGTTTGTAATTGTAAATTGAATATTTTTAAAATGAATAAATGGTTTGGAAAAAAGAAAGAAATGGAAGAACAAAAGTCATATGGATTCACAAAAATTATGTGAATAGAAACTAAAAAAAAAGAAATATCGATGTAGTTCTGATGATTCAATAATATTATTACTTCAATTTAGAGTTCTTAATTCCTTCGACTGTATAGATCTTAGCAATGGAATAATTAAGTTATAATTTCTTAGTTGATCGTATCATTAACTATTTACTTATTTTGGTGTGAGGAACTTATCATGAATCCACTGATTTCTGCCGCTTCCGTTATTGCTGCTGGGTTGGCCGTCGGTCTTGCTTCTATTGGACCTGGGGTTGGTCAAGGTACTGCTGCGGGCCAAGCTGTAGAAGGGATTGCGAGACAGCCCGAGGCGGAGGGAAAAATACGAGGTACTTTATTGCTTAGTCTGGCTTTTATGGAAGCTTTAACAATTTATGGACTGGTTGTAGCCTTAGCGCTTTTATTTGCGAATCCCTTTGTTTAATCCTATAAACAATACGTATTTTTTCTTAGTTTATTTCCTTGGACTTACTGCTCTCGCTTTTTATAATTAAATTCGATTAAGATTTCACTCCTACAATTATTTATTTGTTGGGACAATAACCCATGGGAAGGACTGATTGGAGGATGAGGAATTAGCATACCGACTCGCCTTCTTCCTTCCCCCTCTTATTCCAATGGAACATTTTTTGTAGGAAGTGTTACAATAAACGAGATATTTCGGAATTGACATAGGGACTGGTGCCTAATTCTAATAAAAATAAGTATCATTTTTTTTTCCAATTGAAAAAAAAAATCCATTTATTTAGAAATCAATATATTAGGAAATTACAAAAAAATAAAAGATAATTAGTCTATCTATATAGAAGATAGAAGAGGAGATCATATGAAAAATGTAACCGATTCTTTCCTTTCCTTGGGTTACTGGTCATCCGCCGGGAGCTTCGGGTTTAATACCGATATTTTAGCAACAAATCTAATAAATCTAAGTGTAGTGTTCGGTGTATTGATTTTTTTTGGAAAGGGAGTGTGTGCGAGTTGTTTATTTCAAGAATAGGCTGGATCCAACCAACTGCACTTTTTTTTCGTTATAACTGAAAAGGTGCACGATCGCGCGAATTACTTTTGAATAAATTAATAAATCATATTTCAGAACCATAGCATTTCGCGATTCATTGGTAAATCTACTTTGATTCTCTATCAACCAATAATGTGGAACAATTAACATGGTTAAAGCTAAACCGTTTGAAGTCCACACTCGGCAAGGTACTCTTTCTACTACTAGGTTAATATTTTAATGTTAATATGCAAATGATTTCAAAATTAAAAGTTAGAAAAGAAAGTTTTTTCGATATAGAACACTCATATCGATAAAATGATTTGAACCCTTTCTTTTTATTTTTTCAATTTATTTATATTTATTGGAAAAAATTATGAGTATTTCAACCCCTCTTTTTTATCTAATGCTGAATCGATGACCTACGTATAAATTAAGAAGAATTCTTTGGATTTGAAAAAAAAAAAGAAACAACGTTGCTGACAATTATTTGTTTGGTCAGAAGAGTCCTCCGAATATTCTGGTTTAGTGATCCGCTTTGAGATTTTTTTGAATATGAATAAAGAAGGGAGGATAGGCTCATTATATAAAAAAATATGGGAATTTCTCATAAATAATTGAAGTAATTGGGCGCGAGAGCCAAATGAATCGAAAGATTCATGTTTGGTTCGGGAAGGGATCGTGGAAATTTTTAAATAAATGGAAAGATAATCTACTTTCATTAAATGATTTATTAGATAATCGAAAACAGAAGATCTTGAAGACTATTCGAAATTCAGAAGAACTACGCGGGGTAGCCATTGAACAGTTGGAAAAAGCCCGGGCACGTTTAAGGAAAGTGGAAATGGAAGCGGATCAGTTTCGAGTGAATGGATACTCTGATATAGAACGAGAAAAGTTGAATTTGATTAATTCAACTTATAAAACTTTGGAACAATTAGAAATTTACAAAAATGAAACCATTTGTTTTGAACAACAAAGAGCGAGTAATCAAGTCCGACAACGGGTTTTCCAACAAGCCTTACAAGGAGCTCTAGGAACTCTGAATAGTTCTTTGAACAACGAGTTACATTTACGTACCATCAATGCTAATATTAGCATGTTTGGTACGTTGAAAGAAATAACCGATTAGTCCTTCTACTGTAGGCATTATTTTATTTTTTCAAAAAAAAATAAATAAATAATTAAGAAATACTCATGGTAACCATTCGAGCAGATGAAATTAGTAATATTATTCGTGAACGTATTGAGCAATATAATAGAGAAATAAAGGTTGTAAATACCGGTACCGTACTTCAAGTAGGCGACGGCATTGCCCGTATTTATGGTCTTGATGAAGTAATGGCGGGTGAATTAGTA